TTGTTACTCCTTAATTTTAATTTTGAATCTACTCCTTCGAAGAAAAGAAAATAAGTCTCTTGAAATTTTTAACCTCCGATTGTATCCGAACGAGAGGAATGTTGAAAAGTCACTACGAACCCGAAACATACCATTGGAAGGTGATTCAGTAATTAAACCTTCATGAATCCATTTTTGTTCTTTCATTCCAGGTAACCCCTTTAATTATCAACTCATGGAGTAGGAGTGATATTAGACAACCCTTCCTCTTTTTTCAAAAAAAAAAATAGGAAGTTTTCCTACGGATGCAATTCGTAGATCATAAAGATCACCATATATATAACAAAATTTCTCCCCCGATTCCTTCTAGTCGAGCCTCTCGGTCTGTCATTATACCTCGAGAAGTCGAAAGAATTACAATACCCATTCCTCCTAAAATCCTAGGAATTCGTTGATGGTTGGAATAGATTCGTAGGCCGGGTCGGCTGATACGTTTTAAAACAGTTCTATATGGCCCTTTTCTATTCCTTCTATGTCGCAGAGTTGAAACCAAGAAATATTTATTGCTTACTCGATGTTTTCTCACATTTTCGATAAAGCCTTCGCGTAGAAGTATTTTAACAATGTTTTCAGTGATATTTGTAGATGCTATTCGAACCGTTCCTTTTTTATCCATGTCAGCATTTCGTATAGAAGTTATTATTTCGGCAATAGTGTCCCTACCCATGATGAACTATAATTATTTGTGCCTCCGGGTTTTTATATAATCAGCATGCTCTACTCTTTTTTTTTCATGAATTATTAAAGGTATATGCGTGAGAAACAATCTACTAATACATTCTACTAATTAATGGAATCTAATTCAGTTCAGATATCTTACTATGAACCTCCCTTTTTTTATGTTTTATTATGTTTTCATCTATTAGTATTTATTTAGAATCTATTTATAATACCTCAGGAGCTAATGAGACTATTTTAGTAAAATTCAACTGTCTCAATTCCCGAGCGATCGCACCAAAAACTCGAGTTCCTTTTGGATTTCCTTCTTGATCAATGACAACTGCTGCATTGTCATCATATTGTATTATCATACCATTGTCACGTTTGAGTTCTTTACATGTACGTACAATTACAGCTCTGATCACTTCTGATCTTTGTAGAGGCATATTGGGAACTGCTTCTTTGATTACAGCAACAATAACGTCACCAATATGAGCATATCGGCGATTACTAGCTCCTATGATTCGAATACACATTAATTCTCTAGCCCCGCTGTTGTCCGCTACATTTAAATAGGTCTGAGGTTGAATCATATCATTCTTATTATTTTTCTCTTTTTTCTTTCAATGCTAACTAACTAAAGGGCGAAGAAAAAAAGATTGTTTGTCCAGAAATAAAAAAACTGCGGTTTTTTCATCACAAGGCCCCTTTCCTTTCGTTCCATATCCCTATCCCGCAATAACGAATTGAGTTCGTATAGGCATTTTGGACGCAGCTATAGAAATAGCTTCTCTGGCTACAATTTCTGATACTCCACCCATTTCATAAAGTATTCGACCCGGTTTAACGACGGATACCCAATATTCGGGAGATCCTTTCCCCGAACCCATACGTGTTTCGGTAGGCCTTACTGTAACAGGTTTGTCTGGAAATATACGTACCCATATTTTTCCACCACGACGCGCATATCGTGCCATGGCTCGCCGCCCCGCTTCTATTTGTCTAGATGTGATCCAAGCGGGTTCAAGTGCCTGAAGGGCGTATCCGCCGAAACAAATTCGATTGCCTCGATAAGATATTCCCTTCATTCTTCCTCTATGTTGTTTACGAAATCTGGTTCTTTTGGGGTTATAGTTGATGGTTGTTTCTCAATGCCATCTCTACTGCAGAACTGGACATGAGAGTTTCTTCTCATCCAGCTCCTCGCGAATGAAACGATTAAATAATATTGTATATATTTTGATTTTGAATTGAATGAATAATGAATCATGGAATTTTTTGAGATATAATCTGTCACGTACACGTAGGAATAAAATAAAATGAGAAATTCAATTTTCTAATTAATGAATCCTCATTTTTACCTTTATTTTATTTATTTTTATTGAATTGCCCAAAACTTAGCAATCCAGTAAGGCTTTCGCGGGCGAATATTTGCTCTTTCAACATCCCTTTCATTCGTAGGGGCGTTCCATGACCTATCAGAATAAATGAATTGGTTCTTGGCTCGTTCCGCCATCCCACCCAATGAATCATTAGGATTCGTTTTCAAGGGAATCTTCCTCAGTCACAGGTTCTGTCGTTCCCATCGCTTCTCGATTAATGACTAGGCCCGAACTCTGCAATGGAGCTCCTAATAAAATTTGTTCCTGAATCAATCTTCTCAGTCTTTATTGACTCGGCGCTCTTTATTCTTTTTGATTTTTCGTATAAATTGTATTCATATTCATCGAATCTAATTATTAATTATGGACGAATACATTAATGCTTTATTACATTGCCTTTTATAAGATAGTTCATAGACCATACATATTGGAATCATATATCATTGCTATTCTTTTTCTTTCTTTCTCTCACCCCTCCATTTATCCATATCCCTTTGTTTTTGCTTCACAACCTTATAGATTGATTTTTCTTTTCTTTTATGTAAAAAAAAATGCTTCAGTTGCTACAACAATATGATCAATACATCATATAGCGACTGGTTCCTTGGATCCAGATAATACGAAGCAATGAGCTGGTTATTAGTTATATAGTTATTAGTTCATACTAGGGGATGGCCCTTTGTTTTTTAATCCTAACCTAACTCTAAATAAAAAACCAACGAGTCACACACTAAGCATAGCAATTATATGGAGATGGAGTCAATCGAATTGTTATTCAACCCTATAGAATTAAGAATTCGAAAAAATTCTCATTTTTTGATTGAACGGAAAAAAATGAACGAGTTTGTGATTTTTTATTCAATTGCCGGATGGATGGAACAGAAAGACAACGAAAGGCCCATTATTCCTCGTCTGCAAATATCCAAATTTTGATTCCTAATGCCCCATAGATAGTTCGAACTGTATAGGAACAATAATCAATTTTGGCTCGAATGGTTTGTAGGGGAACCCTACCTTCTCTGATCCATTCGACACGTGCTATTTCCTTTCCGTCGATACGCCCTGCAATTTGTACTTGAATTCCCTTTGTATCTGCTTTTTCAGTTAATTCAATAGCTTTTTTCATTGCCTTTCGAAACGAAACTCTATTCTTTAATTGTTCGGCTATAAATTCTGCAAGAATATTAGGTTGTCCATACGGTTTTTCAACTCTTGTGATAGCAATGTTAAGTTTTTGGTTCACAGAATGAAATTCTTTTTGTGCATTGCTCTGTAATTCTTCAATTCCTCGCGGGCTGCCCTCTATGAACAATTTTGGGAATCCCATATATATTATGACCTGGATCAGATCGATTCTTTTTTGAATCTTTATGCGTGCAATTCCCTCGGCACCCGAGGATATTTTCCTATTTTTTTGTACATAATTCTTGATACAATCCTGTATTTTTTGATCTTCCTGGAGACCCTCGGAATAACTTTTTGGTTGTGCAAACCAAACAGAATGATGACTTTGGGTTGTACCAAGTCGGAAACCGAGTGGATTTATTTTTTGTCCCATAGCACCTCGCTATCTCTATAAGTCCATATCATTTCTCTATTAGCCCACGTCATTCTGTTACGATATAGCATATGATCCATCATATATAGATACCTCTCTATGACATCTGTATACTTATCTTTATATACCCATCCATATTTTCTTAACCATATGAAATAGTTTTTATCTTTAGATGTATCTTGCAATACAATAGTTATATGACAGGTGGGTCTTTTTATCGGATAACTACGTCCTCGGGCTCGGGGTTTTAACTTTTTCATGCTAGTACCTTCATTAACTTCAGCTTGACTAATGATTAAAGCCGTTTCGTTGAATCCCATATTGTGACTAGCATTTGCTGCTGCAGAATAAACTAATTTTAAAATGGGATAACACGCTCGATAAGGCATGAGTTCTAGTATCATAAGTGTTTCCTCGTAGGGACGCCCACGAATCTGATCAATTACTCTTCGCGCTTTATGAGCAGACATACGTATATGTTGACCTAAAGCGTATACTTCTACATCTGGGTCACTCTTTATCATAAGGTTCACCTCCCACCAATAAACGATGAGCACCCATATCCACTTTATTAATTAATATATTAACGACGAGATTTATTATCGTTTCTCGCATGCCCCCGGAAATTCAGAGTAGGTGCAAATTCTCCCAATTTGTGACCTACCATACGATCTGTTATATAAATAGGCAAATGTTCCTTTCCATTATGAATAGCAATTGTATGGCCGATCATTGTGGGTATAATGGTAGATGCCCGGGACCAAGTTACGATTGTATCTTTTTCTGCCCTCGTGTTGAGCTTCGCAATTTTTATCAATAAATGATTAGCTACAAAAGGATTTTTTTTTAGTGAACGTGTCACAGCTAATTACTCCTTTTTTTTGTAAAGATGAGGAAACATATTCTATTTTCAATATTCTCCTATTTACTACGGCGACGAAGAATCAAACTATCACTATATTTATTCCTTTTTCTACTTCTTCTTCCAAGCGCAGGATAACCCCAAGGGGTTGCGGGTTTTTTTCTACCAATTGGGGCCCTCCCTTCGCCACCCCCATGGGGATGGTCTACAGGGTTCATAACTACTCCTCTTACTACAGGACGCTTACCTAGCCAACACTTAGATCCGGCTCTACCCAAACTTTTCTGGTTCACCCCAACATTACCCACTTGTCCGACTGTTGCTGAGCAGTTTTTGGATATCAAACGGACCTCCCCAGATGGTAATTTTAATGTGGCCGATTTACCCTCTTTTGCAATCAGTTTCGCTACAGCACCCGCTGCTCTCGCTAATTGTCCACCCTTTCCAAGTGTGATTTCTATGTTATGTATGGCCGTGCCTAAGGGCATATCGGTTGAAGTAGATTCTTCTTTTTGATCAATCAAAATCCCTTCCCAAACTGTACAAGCTTCTTCCAAAGCATACGGCTTTCTGGATGTATATGATGATATCTAGACAGATGGATCTCATATGAATCGTATGATGAAATACCACACGAGTGGATATATAGGAATCCAAATCTGCCGAATCACTCATGTTATGATCTTCTACATCCTAGGTCTCCCCGTTCCTTCATCTGGCTTATGTTCTTCATGTAGCATTCAGACCGAATGACTTTATGAAATTACGTCGATACTTCCACATATTACGGGTAACGTAGGAGACATCTCTATTTTTCCCGGGGGGGTAAAATTACCACTGCTTAGCTTTCAATTCGCCTCTGACCATCAAATGAAATGTGAATAACCCGTCCTCCTCTCTTTGAAACAAGGGGCGCTTCCGGCTCTATCGGTGCTTCAAACAATTTTGTCTTCTCCATATTACTATATCTCTAGAGTCAATAATTTTATATGAGGAACTACTGAACTCAATCACTTGCTGCCATTACTCTTCAGTTTTCTGTTGAGGTCTATCCCGTAGAGGTACTCAAATTGGATCAGTGATCGATTTCTAGGTTTCGTTGTAAACCTAATTGGTTACTTCCAATTACGTAAA